AGAAGTGGACTCTAAAGGTACTACTAATTGATTGAGGAATCAAACCGTATCAATTGTTTTAGAGATCCTTCTGCACCGCATTTTGTATTATTCAAAAAAGATATTCAGTTCGGAATTCTATTGGATTCTAGTGGAGTAATGTATTATATGACTCAAATTCTTTCAATGAAAGATATATTTCAATGATTCTCATGTTTGTATCTCGAAAGGAAAGGGATACATATTATTGGAATTTGAGTCCAACAAAATTTTTCCTAAATTTTCTATTTCAATGAACGGGCTCTTACCATAATTGGAGATAGATACTGAAGAAGGCCTGACCTCCCTTTTTTGTTTCCCTCTTTACTTTTACTGCTCAAAAAATTATTTTTGAAGTGTATACGCGCTTTCTATGAGCAAAAATATAGACGTAGTCGTTGTCTAACGATATGCTATGCATAATAAGATCTTGCCTTGGGCGAGTCACATATTGCGCGCACTTAACGATATTCTTTTATTATTTGCGAAATGGAATTTCTACTTTATCGACTCATTTCATATCTTAATATCAGGGTTCAAGCATTAAAAATCGGCGAGGTTTATTATTTATTCCCTTTCAAAATCCGAAGAAGTGCCCATAGAACTCCTGTCAATGGATCAATCCATTTTTTCTTTGAAATGCTAGAAAAAAGATTACTACTCTTTAATATATATATATATATGTTAATGCTCATAATGCTTTTTCCTTCTTTGATTTGATTCTTTCGATAGATCACGAAACTAAGATTGCAAAGAATAAGAAATCTATAAAGTAGAACTATAAAGTAAGACAATTATCTAAAGTAAAACAATTATTTAATTTAAATGTAAGAAGTAGAACTTTATACACTACAATAACACTAATAGATAGTAAGAAAGAAATTAGATAGTAAGAAAGAAATATAGATTTCTTTCTTACTATACTATAGTATCGGATCTGATAGAATACTGTCGATTATAATCCGCTCATTTCTTTTAAGACATGAAATTGGAATCTTGGAATCATTTTCCTTTTTTCTTCAATCGTTGATAAGAACTCAGAAGTCAAGTTTCATTCAAATTAATTAATCTTTTTTATTTTGATTTTGGCTTTCTGTTTTTACATAAATGATAAGCAGAAAAGCAGTAGGAACTAGAATGAACAGCGCAGTAGCAATAAATGCAAGAATATTTACTTCCATAATCTCATCTTTTTTTTACTTCACAATAACTCGGGATTTAATCCCATAGAGATGATAAATCTTTCGCCGGTAAATTCAATGAATGAATTACCTCTCAATGATCTTAAATCAGATCAATATCATGAATAACAATATCTGAGCTATCAAATCAATTCGTCGTCGCGAATTGAATAGTATAACATAAGAAGACGTTTTATCCATACTGAATCCAAAATAGGATTCCCAGCCCACTCAAAAAGTACTTTTGAATAAAAGAGATTTTTTCAATTTCACATTAGTAATTGAGGTTACACAAACAAAAACAGAGCCGGAAGGGGCTATTTTTTAAGCCGGAAAAGTATTCTATCGGGGGAATTCTGTTAAATTCATTTTGTTTTGTATTGTACACGAAAGGAATTCCATTTTTTTGTATGTGCGCTTGAGAAACATATAGTCCTCTATTCCATCGAAAAAGCAGACTCAGTATCTCTTGGAATACTGACTATATTGCTCCATCAATTGTACTAATCTACATATGTCTTTCTACTACCAATGAGTCCTAGTTGAAGTAACGAAAATTCTCCTATCTATTTGTTTCTATTTGTTTGATGAGAAGGGCGAAACGAAAAAGGAAAGAAAAAAGAACCCCTTTGGGAATGAAATTTTTCTTCTTGTTCCCCCGTTAACAGAAAAAGGAAAGCGGATTGATGTACTTATTGAATCTGTCGGGACTGACGGGGCTCGAACCCGCAGCTTCCGCCTTGACAGGGCGGTGCTCTGACCAATTGAACTACAATCCCAGGGAAATAAGGGATCTAGCAGAGATTTTGATTCTTTTTTATTCCTCCGTATCGGGTATTTCTGAAGGACAGGGGGGTTATATCATCTCATGGTATATTGGCGAATTGTTGGGCCGAGCTGGATTTGAACCAGCGTAGACATATTGCCAACGAATTTACAGTCCGTCCCCATTAACCGCTCGGGCATCGACCCAGGAAAACCCATTTGAGGTTTATTGGTAATCCATGATCAACCTCCTTTTGTAGTACCCTACCCCCAGGGGAGGTCGAATCCCCGCTGCCTCCTTGAAAGAGAGATGTCCTAAACCACTAGACGATAGGGGCTTATTTGCCCAACGTCCATCAGAATCATATGATGCCCATTGTACGAATAGGTTATTCTAATTGTCAATAAATAAGAATAATTTATTAGAAAGTATAATAATAATACTTCTTATTATCTATTTCTATTATTAATTAATAATAATTAATAGAAATAGAATAAATTTTTAAAATCAAAAAAAAGAGAAAAAGAATATTAAT